GAGCTTTCTCCGGAACTTCGCGTACACCCTAACCTCTATTATACGGAGAAGGGGTAACGATAGCAATCCCTTTCGCCCCCCCGTCGTTTGCCTACCCTTTCTGACTGACTAAAAGGTATGTGAAAAAAAAAAGATGATGGAGTGAATGATTCTGTTTCGAAATAAAAACTAATAAAGATTCTTTCTATTCCATTAATATTCTTATTAATAATTAATAATCTGTCTCAATTGATTTTGATTTGATGTAAATTTTTCTTTGTGTCATGTCATCATTATTATGTATTATATAAAGGATTACGCATCATAGGCATAGGCATTTCATTTCATTTTTTGGAGGAAAATAGAGACCGAAGTATGAACGGAAAGAAACCTAAATATAAGCAAAAACAATTGATACCGAAAGGATTCTATTTCTTATTGGAGAGGATGCAGAAACCTCAACAGAACCCTCATTGGGAGAAAGCTTGTTGGGATAAAGATCATCAATATTTATTGAATAGATATTTATTGAATTTATGGACAAAATGGAATTTGGGATTGTTAACTGAAATCTTTTCCAATCGAGAACACAAGCTCTTCGACTTTCTATTTATCATTTGTTCCAATTCTTCACATCGAATCCATATATTCAATTTAGTGTTACTTTTCGTATCACTAATCTTTCCATATCGTTCGAGTAAGAAAAGTGTGGTAGAAACAAACTATTTACATTTGTCAAAAAGAGTTTCTGTTACTCGTATGAACCACAGTAAATGTGAACGGGGAATGCAAGGCGAATCGAATACTTTAAAAAAAAAATATGCTTGTAAGAAAGATAATAAGAGAGATAATAGAATAATCTCCGAAGAGGATAAAGCAGCTATTAATAACCATTTTCTACTCCCGTTTCTGAGGAGGTGATCCTATTACGTCAAAAAAAAAATTTTCACTTTTTTTATTACGGATTGAAATATTGCCGTGGATAAATGTTTCAAGCCCGTTGATCCTATTTGGGCTATATTACGGATTTGTTGCAACATTACCTATCGGTCTTCCTCAGATCTTACTCGTAAGAACCTTTCTTTTAGGAAAAGATTCTAATGCTAGATTAGCTATTGGAACTTCAATTGTAGGACAACTGGTAATCATTTTATCGGTATACTATTTGCATCTCTATGTCATGTTAGTGAAACCTCATGCAATAACTTTGCTAGTTTTACCGTACATGTTATTTTATTGGCATCGTCTTTTATGTCACCGATTGCAAAAAGAAAAAAGACCAATAATTCATTATCATTTTAGGCGTGCAAAAATAGTTCGGAAATCTGATGATACTCAATTTGTCTATGAAGGAAGAACATTAACATTTTTGGATATTATTATCCTTTCATTATTCAATCCTGTTCTGTTACCAAGTCCTGTATTAGCAAGATTAGCTAAACTCTTTACTTTCCGTTATAGCAATAAATTTTTATTTGTAATAAGTAGCCTTTATGGCTGGTGGTTGGGTAGTTCCATTTTTCCCGGAATTTTGGCCAAATTTATTTCCGTTTTAAAACCCGATTCAGATACAGATAATAGACTTTCTTTTTTAGTAAGGATTCTTTTTGCTCGAACTTCCCGTATCATTTATATAGCTCTCTGTCTATTATATTTGGGTAGAGCTCCTGTACCTCTTTTTGATAACAGGATATATTCTAATTTTGAAAAAAAGGAAGCTAAAAAGTTATCGTGGTTAAAAAAGTGGCCTACTATCTTATTCGATTACCGAAAATGGGTCCGACCATTCCGATATGTCGAGGAGGATCTTTTCTATTTCAAGGCGATGACTCCTATAAAAACAGAGATGTCTCAATATTTTTTTGACACGTGTGTGAGTGATGGGAGACAAAGAATATCTTTCACATCTTCACCCAGTTTGTCAATTTTTGAAATAAATTTCAAGGAATATTTCAATCTTTCGGATATTCCTTCGTCATTCGAAGATCTTTGTCAGAAGGAATGGATTGATACCGAAAAACGGGGAAAAGATTATTTGAATAATGAATTAACAAATAGAATTCGAGCTCTAGACAAAGGATCTTCAATAGAAAAAGTTATTGAAAAAAAGAATAAATTATGCGATCACGGGAACGATATTTTCCTCAAAGGGTTTGATCCTCTTCTGAATAGACAATTACGTGAAGGGGTTGCAATACCAAAATCACCTTGTATTTTGACTGACGATTATTCTCTATGGTGGAAACTTCAATATGCTTGGCAAACAGATGATTTATCTTCAGGTAACTTTACTGGAGTAAAAGAAAATCTTTCTTTCCCTTTAATAGCGGAAATATTACAGATCTTTAAGGAACCCCAACTCCGAGAAATTAAAAAAGAAAAACCTCTATTTTTAAAATTAATAAACAATGCATTCGATCTTATGAATTCATTCAGTGGAATTCGTTCCCTCAGAATAAAAAGTATAGATTTTATTAGAAAAAAGAATAAAAAATTTATATTTGTGAAAAGTTTTGCAACACAACCAGATTTTCGTCGGAACCTGATATTAGGATCCATACGTGCTCGAAGACGTAAAGCTTTATTACAAGAATCGTTACAATTGAAAATGCATTCTCCATTTTTTTTGAGAATATTGAAAAAAACTACGTTCTCTTCTCCGGGCATAATAGGCGTAAATGTAAAACCGACTTTTGCACATCCTGAGAAGAAAATGAAAGGATTAATATCCTTTCTTTCGAAAAAGGCTTTTGCTGTAAAAGTAGTAACAAAAGCTAATCGTCTCGCGACGGCAAACAGTTTTGATTTTCCACTTGCTCATTGGGCAAGAGGTCTTTTTTTAATCAGCCAATTATACTTTAGAAAATATATAGTATTACCTATATTAATAATATTTAAAACTATTAGTTATCTATTATTATTCCAAACTCAGGAATGGACAGAGGATTGGAATGATTGGAATAAAGAATTTTTTATAGGATGCACTTATGATGGTACCGAAGTTTCGGTGAACAAATTACCATTTTCGTGGCATAGAGATGGTCTTCAAATAAAAATTATAAATCCTTCTCATTTGAAGTGGCGTGATCCTGGATTCGAAACGAATTCATATAGTTTAGCAAAAAATCAAATAGCAAAAAATAAAAAAATTGATTATGGTTTTTTAACAGCCTTGGGATTTCAAACCTATTTACCCTTTGGCAGTAGGAAAAAAAACCCTTCCTTCTTTAAGCCTTTAATTGGAGGATTGAAAAAAAGATGGAAAATAAATATTTTATTGGAAAAAATTACAGAAATCTTTAACAATTTTTTTCCATTAAAAAAAGAATCAAATATTTATAAAAAAGATATAACAATATTAGATACTCAGCCCAATAAAACTACGAGTAATAATATATCTAGTCTTGAACCAGATAATGAACACAGAACAAATTTTGGGACAAGTAGTAAAATAATTGACGAATTACCAATTGGAATTACAACTAAATGTAACGAAAATTTTTCACCAGCAATTCCAGATCAATCTGGATATAAAGCTCGAACGAATATTGAAGAATTAAGGGATTTCATAGCCCCGGAAAGTAATCAGATTGCAGGAATTACTGGACAGACGACCCATTCTAATGAACTAGAAATTAATATTAATTCAAAAGAGAAGAATGGAGTGTATCCCGGCAATGAGAAAGAACTGAGATCAAGAAAGATATCAATTCAAAATCATCAAATAATTGTGAATTTTCACAGAAGAAGTATGGAATTAATCGAGCAATGGATCTATTTAATCAAGATTCTTTTAAAAGAAATGAATAGAAATTTTGTAGTTCTTCTTCATCTCATTTGGTTCAAAATACAATTAAGAATGGGATTGACAAGAGATCTTTCAACAATTTATAAGAAAATAATATTTTTCATTTCTTGGTCAAAAACGAAGTATAATAAATTTTTCAATAAAAATTTAATCATTTCTAGTAAAGAAATGGAATATTTCAAAGTTCATCCTAGTCAGAATACTGGATTAATATCCCAAGCATATGTATTTCACAAAATATGGCAAATGAGAACGATGAATAACTCTTATCCAGTGGAATCCTTAAGGCACCGGATATCAAATCTCTTTATTGAAAAAAATATTGAAGCTTTTTCGAATGAAAAGGGAATACTTGGTTACAGGAAGCTACGGGATTTGGAAGAGAAGGACTGGAAGAAATGGTTACAATGTTTTCATCGATGTAATGTACCTTTACGGATATGGCGTAAGATTGCACCACGTAGATGGAGAGATAAGGTTACTGAACATTGGCAAATAGAAAATTCTTTTTCCGATAATTTTGATAGATATAAATCTTTACGTTCTTATAAAAAAAGGATTTATTCTAAACTCATTGCGGATCTGAAAGAGACGGGGAAACTTAATGAACGGTACAAATATAATGTTTTATCTTATAGTTATCTTGCTTCTATAAAAGATTCGGACATTGAAAGATTTTCAATGTGGCAAGATGAAAAAAAAGAAATCGTGTTTAATGATCGTATTCAAAAGATACGTAAATATAAATTAGTCAATGATAGAAAGAATAGTGAGTATAAAAAAATTGATAGGAAAAAAAATATTCATTTAAATTCCAATTTATACTCATGGCTATATCCAGAGATTCTAAAAAAATTCAACATTATAGAAATGTATGAATTTCTAACAACTTGTGACTTTAGTTTCATACACGAACCAAAGAGATCTCTTTTAAGGAAAGACAAAGACGATTATGCAAAAAAAAGATCACTTGAGAGAAGAGAATCTCATAAGTATATTGAGCGATGGAATTTGAAATCTGAACAGATAGCAGAGAAAACGGAAATAGCAGGAAATACAACGAATCTTTTGAATATCATTAAATTTGGAGTAAATTCAGCTGAAGGAGTCAATTTTCGGTCTCTCTATGAGAAGATATTGAAAAATATAGTTCTTTTTTATAACTATACTTGCATGGATGGCACAAATAAAATATTCAAAGATTTGGGACATCGTTTACCAGAAGTATTATACGACGAGATTCTGATGTATAAAATGATAAGTATTATATTAAATTTTAAAAGTAGATTTAGAAGAATATCTGATTTCATCCATGAATCTATACTACGCGTAAAAGTTATTGAGAATAAAGAAAAAATAATTATTTCAGATTCATTTAATCTCGAAGATATTTTACCTTCGAAACGTCGTATACAATTGGGAATATGGAATTCCTTATATCTAAAGGAAAATGGAAATCAAGGAGCAGATTTTAATTCTTGTTCCGGGGAGAATAGACGTAACTACGAGGAACCAATAAAAGAAGATCGAAAATTTAACGCAAATGAAACTCAAATGATTAAACGGTCTCTTTGGTCCAGCTATCGATTGGAAGATCTGGGTTGTATGAATAGATTTCGGTTTAATACAAATGATGGAAGTCGATTCGCTATGTCAAGAATTTGTATGTATCCCTCAAAAAACGGTTGATAAAAAAAAAAAAAGAAAAGAAAAAATGTTTGCATTCTTTTTCTCTTTTTCATTCAGTATTTTCGGTTATGAACAATTTTTATCATTATTTATAGCATTCCGTCAGGGTGGGTTTCTTTAAATAAAAATTTGGATTATATTTTATGGAAATTACGAACCTTTTTATTATTTATCCATCACTATTTGAAAGAATGTGCTATTTGCCACTACTCAAATAGAATCTTGTTTATTTTATTTTATATGAATTTATCAAGTTTTTAAGAATATTTGAAAAGATGTTATTCTATTTTATAGACATCTTAAGATATTGAAAATTTTGCTCTTATTTTTGTAAAAAAACTATTAATTAGCTACAATCCAAAATTTTTATTTTTTCCGTCCATCATATAATTAATTTAGGAGCAATTGTTGTTCCTATGGCTAAAAATACACCGATTCGTTCATCTTTGGTTCCCGAAAAACAAACAGGATCCGTTGAGTTTCAAATATCCCATTTAACTAATCGAATTTTGAAACCTACCTATCATTTAAAATTACATGGCAAAGACTATTCATCTCAGAGAGGTTTGTGGAAAATCCCAGGAAAACGTGAACGTCTTTTGGTTCATCTATCTCAAAAAAATTCACTCTGTTATGAAAATTTGATTAATCAATTACGTATTCGCGGGCTGAAAAAACGTTAATTTATCTTTTAGAATCTTTAGCTAAGCATCCACTTTAATTATATCAATATGAAGAATGAAAATTTCCTTATTCTTACTCATTTCTGGAATTATTCGAGGGGGAGCGGCATACGACCATGCTCACTACAAAGAGAGATCCCATGATAATAAGTATGGGCCCTCATCATCCATCAATGCATGGTGTTCTTCGACTTATTGTTACCTTAGATGGTGAAGATGTTACTGGTTGTGAACCCATATTAGGTTATTTACATAGAGGAATGGAAAAGATTGCTGAAAATAGAACAGTCGTCCAATATCTTCCCTACGTCACACGATGGGATTATTTAGCTACTATGTTCGCAGAAGCAGTAACAGCAAATGCACCAGAAAGATTGACCAATATTCAGGTGCCTAAAAGAGCTAGTTATATAAGAATCATTATGCTAGAGTTAAGTCGCATAGCTTCCCATTTGTTATGGCTCGGACCCTTTATGGCTGATATTGGTGCATAAACTCCTTCCTTCTACATCTTCAGGGAAAGAGAAATGATATATGATTTATTCGAAGCCGCAACTGGTATGCGAATGATGCATAATTATTTTCGTATCGGGGGAGTAGCCGCGGATCTGCCTTACGGTTGGGTAGATAAAGGTTTAGATTTTTGTGATTATTTCCTACCGAAGGTGGATGAATATGAAAGACTTATTACACGAAATCCTATCTTTTTGAAACGAGTTGAGGGAGTAGGTATTATTGGTAGAGAAGAAGCCATAAATTGGGGTTTATCAGGGCCTATGCCACGAGCTCCAGGAGTAAAATGGGATGTTCGTAAAGTTGATCATCATGAATGTTACGATGAGTTGGATTGGCAAATTCAATGGCAAAAAGATGGAGATTCATTAGCTCGTTATTTGGTACGAATCGGAGAAATGAGAGAATCCGTTAAAATAATCAAACAAGCTTTGGAAGTTATTCCAGGGGGGCCTTTTGAAAATTTGGAAGCTCGACGGCTTGATCAAGTAAATAAATCAGATTGGAATGATTTTGATTATCGGTTCATTGGTAAAAAGCCCTCTCCCACTTTCAAGTTACCCAAAAATGAGCTTTATTTTAGAATTGAAGCTCCTAAAGGAGAATTAGGTATCTTTTTCATGGGAGACGATTCTTTCTTTCCTTGGAGATTCAAAATTCGCCCACCAGGGTTCCTCAATTTACAAATTCTTCCTCAACTATTAAAAGGAGTGAAATTGGCAGATATTATGACAATTCTAGGTAGTATAGATATTATCACGGGAGAGGTTGATCGTTGAAACGGCGATTAATACAGATATTGAGGAACAAGCTATCAATCTATTCCATAGATTAGGATTTCCAAGAGATTTATTCGGTTTTATATGGATTATCATACCCATAATCACTCTTGTATTAGGAGTTACGATGGGAGTTCTAGTCATTATATGGCCTGAAAGAAAGATATCTGCAGGGATACAACAGCGTATTGGACCTGAATATACTGGCCCTTCGGGAATTATTCAAGCTCTGGCAGATGGAATAAAGCTACTATTGAAGGAAGATATTATTCCATCCAGGGGAGATTTATGGTTATTCAATATCGGACCGGCTGTGGTGATCATACCAGTTTTTCTAAGTTACTTAGTAATTCCTTTTGGCCACAACATTATTCTAGCTGATCTTGGGACAGGTGTTTTCTTTTGGATCGCTGTTTCAAGTATTGCTCCTCTCGGACCCCCCATGGCGGGATACGGATCAAATAATAAATATTCTTTCTCGGGTGGTCTTCGAGCCGCTGCTCAATCAATTAGTTATGAAATTCCTTTAGCTTTACGTGTGTCATCCATATCCCCACGTGTGATTCGTTGAAATACTAAACCTCTTTCACAAGAGAGTTAATTAAAAGGATGAGATAGTTCTTCCTCTTATCCTAGAAAACTAGATAGTCATATGGGTGAGATCAAACAGCTTATTCATTTGCAGTAATAGGATCAAGTCCCATCCTCTATGTGCGAGAGTGAAAGCATACGGAACGCAGGAAAAACTGTGTACCCGGGTTCAAGATTAGTTATCGGGGCCCGACAGCGGGGGGCAAAAGATAAAATGTATGAAGTTATTACTATCATACTTAGGATTAGGCAGGAGTAGATGGTCAGGAACACTAAGATACGCGAAAGATTAGTAAAAAAAGCATCTTTTATAGATATTACCAATAATGGGATTAGGACTTGACGTTGGTAGGGACGACCGAGTAGTACTTCCCCAGGACCCCGATCTGGAGTATATCCTTATCTACTAAACGAATGACTATCGGGAACGAAGTAATCCTTCATACAGTTCTCACCTCTCATAAATGAGCATGCGTAAATTCTATCCTATAGAGAATATAAAATCTTCTTCTACTGAGAGACTTGAGTTAGCGCTAACAAAAAAACTGTAAAGGCTGAGATAGATTCGAAAGCTTCTATTGTTATAGCAGACAGAATCTCATTGGTTCAATTGATTATGAAAATTTATCATTAAATTTTTGTTTCTCGATAGCCATCGAGGAGCCGTATGAAGCTAAAGTCTCATGTACGGTTCTGAAATAGAGATGCTAACAGTGATGCTAACATCGACTATGATTATCCGACAGCTTGGGTACAGTTGATATAGTCGAGGCGCAGTCCAAATATGGTTTTCGGGGATGGAATTTGTGGCGTCAACCTATAGGTTCCGTAGCTTTTTTTATTCCTTCCCCGGCGGAATGTGAAAGATTGCCTTTTGATTTACCAGAAGCGGAGGAAGAATTGATAGCAGGTTATCAAACCGAGTACTCAGGTATAAAATTCGGCCTATTCTATGTTGCTTCTCATCCAAACCTATTAGCTTCTTCATTGTTCGTAGCGGTTCTTTATTCGGGCGGGTGGAATTTTTCTATCCCTTTCTTACCAGTTTTCGACCACTTAGAATTAAATTCAACTGATGGAACTGGTGAGGTTACCAATATTGCAATAGGAATTACTATTACATTAGCTAAAGCTTATTTATCTTTGTTCATTTCTATCATGGCAAGATGGACCTTACCCAGAGTGAGAATGGACCAATTATTGGATCTTGGTTGGAAATTTCTTTTGCCTGTCGCCCTGGGTAATTTATTATTAACAGCTTCTTTTCAACTTCTTTCACTATAATTATAATTTATTTATGTGAATAAGATTCTATAATAAACACATTTATATATTTATTCAATCTTATGAGTTGGATAAAAAAAAAAAAAAAAGAATTGAATAATTTATTCGAGGGTATCTACCATATGTTTTCCATGGTGAATGGACTCCGGGATTATAGTCAACAAGCAATTCAAGCTGCGAGGTATATCGGTCGAGGTTTTATGGTGACCTTGGATCACATGAATCGTTTACCTATGACCATTCAATATCCCTACGAAAAATTGATTCCATCAGAGCGATTTCGTGGACGTATTCACTTTGAATTTGATAAATGTATTGCTTGCGAAGTATGCGTTCGTGTATGTCCAATCAATCTACCTGTTGTTGATTGGGAATTGAAAAGGAACATGAAAAAGAAACGATTGAAAAGTTACAGTATTGATTTTGGAGTTTGTATATTTTGCGGAAACTGTGTCGAATATTGTCCTACAAACTGTTTGTCAATGACTGAAGAATATGAACTTTCGACCTATGATCGTCATGAATTAAATTATGATCAGATTGCTTTAGGACGTTTGCCCATATCAGTGATCAAAGATTCTACAATTCAAGCTATTCCAAGTTTAAATTATTTACCTAAAGGAGTTATGGAAGGACATCTCGATTCAAGAGATGTAACTGATTCTCACACTGAGTTCGATTGAGAAGCGGAAAAAAGGGGTGGAAAAACAATACATATAGAGTTTCTTTCTGAATTAACTCGGAATATAATTATATAGAAACAGGGTGATTTTTTTGAGTCAGTGAATAGGATCCTGAAAGAGAGGACTTTCGTTTATTGCGAACATGATCAATTTACCTGAACCAATTCATGAGGCTATTTTTGTCTCCTTAGAGTTAGGTCCCATATTAGGAGGTCCAGGAGTAGTATCGCTCACAAATATAGTTTATTCCGCTCCTCTTTCAGGGTCAGTTTTCGCTTGTATATCCCCTCCATACCTTTTACCGAATGCGGACTTTGTAGCTGCTGTGCAAATCTCGATTCATGTAGGAGCCGTAAATGTTTCAATTGTATCTGCTGTTATGTCAACGAATGAGCCACAATCTTTCCATCTTTCTACATACCGGACTGCAGGAGATGGAATTACTTTAGCACTTTGTATAAGTCTTTTTTTTCTACCGATCATTATGATCCTAAATACATCATGGTCCAGAGTATCCTTAATCGTATTACCGGGTGGGATCGTGGAAGAACCTTTAACAGATGACGTTCAACGTATTGGATCCCATTCATTAACCGATTCTTTGCTTCCATTTGAACTTCTTTCTATAGTTCTTTTGGTTGCTCTAGTAGGAGCTATTACTACGGCTCGCCGAGGGAAAATGTTTGAACTGGAGGAGAGTGAGGTATTACAGGCCAAAGATGATTTTTTCGTTTCATGAGTACTATAAAAACTTTTTTTTATACTTACTTAACTTTTATTTATACTTAAGAACCTTAGGATCCATAAGGAGTTAATTGATCATGCTTGAACATGCACTTATTCTAGGTGCTTTCCTATTCTGTATCGGCATTTACGGATTAATCACGAGTCGGAGTATGATCAGAGCACCTATGTGTCTCGAGTCAATTTTCAATGCAGTTAATGTAAATCTTGTCACATTTTCCAATTTTTTGGACATTCAACAAATAAAAGGAGAGATTTTTTCCATCTCCATTGTAGCTATTGCAGCTGCTGAAGCAGCTATTGGATTAGCCATTGTTCTAGCTATCTATCGCAACAGAAAATCAATTCGTATTGATCAATTCAATTTGTTAAAATGGTAATTTAAAAAAGTTACAAATCTGGATATATCCTATTTTTTCTTCACCTTTTGAAAAGGATATATAAAGATCTGATATGTCATTCCGATTTATAAACAAAATAGAGATTATTTCATATAAAATTCATTTATTTGTTATGCTAATGATTAATATAAATGATTAAGTTGTATTAAGTAAAGTCTAAAAAATTTGAATCGGTTTCATTCAGAATCAATAAATAATCAAAGTTGTATATTCCAAATATTCATTAATACAAAGATTCATCAAATGAATTTTATCGGTATAATATTGCCATTAGCAATATATCGGTAAAATCTTAGTAAATTTAAGGCTCATGGTATCTCCCGGTATTGTTGGAAATCGATAGATCCAATGGCACATTCAGTAAAGATTTATGATACATGTATTGGTTGTACCCAATGTGTAAGAGCTTGCCTCACGGATGTATCAGAAACGGTACCTTGGGATGGATGTAAGGCTAACCAGATTGCTCCTGCTCCCAGAACAGAAGACTGTGTAGGTTGTAAAAGGTGTGAATCCGCTTGTCCAACAGATTTTCTGAGTGTACGCGTTTATTTGGGATCCGAGACGACTCGCAGTACGGGTTTAGCTTACTGACCGATAGATACTATCGAAAAAGAATGGTTGGCTCTTTATGAAAGGTTTAATCTATTCTTCTAATAAATAGGAATTTGTACTCATTCGATAAAGACCCATACTCAAACAAAATCTTGGGAATGGGTTTTCTGTTCAAAATCCCCCTATCCTCATCACGAGCAACTATCCTTGGCTAACAATAATTGTTCCTTCACCTATACCCGCGGGTTCATCAATCCCATTATTCCCCTATAGGGGGAATAAGATTGTTCGATGGTATACTCCAGGCATTTGCTTGTCAGAGTTCCTTTTAATAACCTATATATTTTGTTATCATTTCAATTTTAATAATCCATTTATTTAATTGAAAGAAGATTATAATTGGATAAATCCCATTGATTTTCACTGGAGATTGGGGATTGATGGACTTTCCATTGGGCTTATTTCATCGACAGGATTCGTTACTACTTTAGCTACTTCAGCGGCTTGGCCAGTTACCCGAAGTCCACGATTATTTTATTTCTCGATGTTAGCAATGTACGGCGGCCAGGTAGGATCATCCGCTCCTCAAGATACTTCACTTTCCTTTTTTATGTGGGAGCCGGAACTAATTCCTGTTTACTTACCTTTGTCCATGTGGGGGGGGAAAAGGCGTCTATACGCAGCCACAAAATTTGTTTTGTACACTGCAGGTGGTTCCATTTTTCTCCCAATAGGAGCTTTAACTATGAGTCTCTATGGATCTGATGAACCAACATTGGACTCTCAAAATTTAGCTAATAAATCCTATCCTATAGCATTAGAAATAGTCTTATACCTAAGCTTCCCCGTAGCTTATGCTGTGAAACTACCAATCTTTCCCTTACACACCTGGTTACCAGATACTCATGGGGAAGCACATTATAGTACATGTATGCTTCCAGCTGGGATTCTCTTGAAAATGGGAGGATATGGACCAATTCGGATTAATATGGAATTATTGCCCCATGCTCATTCCATATTTTCCCCATGGTTAGTAATAGTGGGGGCAATTCAAATCGTTTATGCAGCTCCAATCCCTTTCAGTCAACGTAATTTAAAGAGAAGAATTGCTTATTCATCAGTATCTCATATGGGTTTCGTACCTATTGGTATTGGTTTCGTAACAGATATAGGCCTTAATGGAGCTATTCCACAGATGATTCCTCACGGATTAATTGGTGCTGCCCTCTTTTCTTCGGCAGGAACAAGTTATGATAGAATACGTACCCTTTTCATTGACCGAATGGGGGGAATAGCTGTTTCAATGCCTAAAACATTCACCATGTTTAGTAGCTTTCCAGTGGCATCTCTCGCATTACCGGGCATGAGTGGCTTCATATCAGAATTAATGGTTTCTTTGGGAATGGTTGGTAGTCGAAACTACTCCTTTACTTCGAAAATAATTATTACCGTAATAGAAGCAATTGGAATAATCTTAACCCCTATTTACTCGTTGCCCATGTTACGTCAAATGTTCTATGGATATAAGGTTTCTAATGCTCCGATTTCCCACATCATGGATTCTGGACCACGAGAGATTTTCATTCTAATTCGCTTATTGTTGCCTATAATAGGCATTGGTTTTTATCCCGATCTGGTCTTACCCTTGTGGAACAGCAAGGTGGATTTTATTCTATCCTGGGATCTCCGGAAGCGGTAGTTAAGAGTTTGATTACTTCTAAGTAATAAATACATATTATAAAAATCACTATTTTATTTTCACAATTATTTATTTCAAATAGTGATTTTTATAATCTCGAAAATTATTTTGATCGACGAAACAAAGCAAAGTGCACTTTAAATTACATCCTGGATTAACTTAACCATCCATGGCTGTGTAAACCTTTTCCTGAGGGATTAACTCCTAAGTAACGAATCCGAGTTGTGGAAAACCCCGAGGAAGCTGCAATTGCTGGTTCTTTACCTCGCCAACTCTTAGTTATTCTAGTATGCATATAAGTTGCAAACATAAGCCAAGTGATTGAAGCCCAAGTCTCTTTGGGATCCCAGTTCCAATAATATCCCCATGCTTCATTAGCCCACACTGCTCCGGAAAGAATACCTAAGGTTAAAAGGGGAGAGCCTAGACTAGTAATTCGATAACTCCAATGATCTGATTGTTAAGTCAATTGGTCTTCACGAGAATTTATAGATAACAGAAAGGGAGTGTTTGGTGAATCGCACTCTCCCCGTTCATCGCTCTTTTCTGAGGAGGACCAGATGGATGAGTCTATACCGGAAGTAATTATTAGGATATCCATATTCTTTTTTGATGTAATGACTGAAGGAGCTATTGCTAATAGGGACCCACATGAAAGAGTTGCGTGACTGAACATCATCATACTTACATGCATCATTAACCGATGAGATTGTAGAGCAGGCACTAGGACTGCGGATTGCTGCATTTCTCTGGGAACACTTGAAGTGGCAGAACCGTGAGTTAACATAGCACTTGGTGCAGTAATTGTACCCAACCAATCATTCTGGCTCCGAATCAGAACCGTATGAATTAAACGGAAGCTCCGTGAAGGAAACATAGGTGACTCATATGAGTTACTTAATGGTGAATGCCCGGGGTAAAGCCAGCGAGTTGATAGAAATCCTGTTATACAAATAAAAGTAATTATCACGCTTCTTCGGCCTAAATTGTTCAGTTTCTTGTTCCTCATATAGATCAATTTTCCCCAATAGGGAAGGGTGACGGAAAAAAGGAGAAAGAGAGGTGTGTGAGCTAATATATGTTCCAAGGTTCTGAGTATCGTAATAATTTAAATTTTTTACATTACATTATTATTCTGGAATGAACTGATTAAAAAATTTCATTTCACAGATTGATTTATTATATATATATTTATATAAATAAATAAGATGAATAGATCTTAAATTACAAATGTAAAAAGATCTTAATTTCAATCTATTTTATTTCATAGGTGCAAAGATGCCGCCACTCGGATTCGAACCGAGATGCTTTAGCACTGCTTCCTAAGAGCAGCGTGTCTACCAATTTCACCATGGCGGCTCGTCGTAGAACATAATAGCATGCTTTATACTAAAATGTCAAATAACATTATAATTAAATTATATGGTAATCTTAAATATAAACTTTCACTAATTAGAACATTATAATGAATTATTTTGTTGTAACGGAGCATAGCGCAGCTAGGTAGCGTATCATCTTGGGGTGATGGAGGTCGTGGGTTCAAATCCCGCTGCTCCGAGAAGAATCTTTTCGTTGGGCTTCATAACAAAATGAACATCTTTAAACTTGGTGGAGAGGAAGGAAAGAGAAAAGCTATTCTGGATCTATAAAGGGAGAAGTATAGAGAAGAATCTTCATATCAAATATTCTTATCTTGTTGAAAAAGATTATTCTATATATAGAATATTTCATATATAATTATAGTTTAAAAAATCCATAAATTTGTAAATTAAACTATTCTTTTCTTTTTATGGAAGAATTATTCTTTCCATACACGGGAGCATTTTCTTCAGAAGATACAGTATCTTTATCTATATCTATGTCGTAATTCATCTGATTTATGAATGGATTCAATTTCAGATTATTCGGATTTTATTTTGTTGTATAGTAGTAAAAACTATTGGAACGACCAGTTGAAATAGATTGAGCTAGAGGAAAAGCTTTTACCGCAGCCCGATTAGCTTTTTCTGTCCATACAGTTTTACGACTTTTCTTTTTCGATTTAGAAGTACGCTTCTTTGGGACCGCCATAGCGAGGAATGCCTCTATATATATGTATATTCTTGCAGAAACATGTATAGTTTGTGTATAGTCATTTTTTTTTTTTTTTAATAATTGAAGGATTTACGCTTAGAAAATAAAGGCTCCCAATACTCTTGATATTGGGAATCGTATCATATGAATAATTAATTTATTCATATAAATCTTTCCCATTTGGACAGATGGAATCCACTACAAATCGAACCAAATCTTGTTGATGTCCTAACTTACGTCATGTTTTCTTTCCAGAACGCTTTTTATGAATGGTAATTCTGTTTTCAAGACGGGACTGCAGAATTCTTCCTTTCACTACTGCACCTCCCAACCAAGGATGTCCAAGATTTACGGTAGATTCATGATAAATCATTAATATTCGATAGATTAATATTTTAGTATTTGGGCTCGAGAGATTTGGTCTCAATGACGCGGAATGACGAACATCATAAAATCTTCCTGGTTCCACTCGGATTTGCTCACCTCCGGTTTCAATTACTGCGTATGCATTCATTACAAAATTGGATTTATAAATAGGAAATGGTTATAGATTGGAAAATCGAAATTAAATGTTAGTAACTGGAGTAGAACAAGTAAATATTTCCTTTCCAATTGTTCCATCCTTCATCAAGTTTTGCTACGAACAACTAATTTTCTGATAGAAATGGAAAATATCTATTAATTAGGGAGATACGTGTAAAATCTCATTGCTTTATAATAACTCATTATTTTATAATAATAAAATTTTTTTTAGCAATATTTCAGTTATTTTTTGAATGAAGAAGAATCAATTTTATTGATCCAAATTTTATTCGAATAAAGATTTCGAATAAATGGGATATAATTTCATCATTCACTTATTCCCTTTTTTCTTCCCCATATTGTAAATTATAAACCAAAAATGAAATAGTTTCATTCCCGAAAGAATCTTCTATGAAACTAATATATCATGCTTGGATGGTTCCTTTATTTCCACTTATATCCTCCATTCTAATAGGATTGGGATTGTTTTTCTTTCCAAAGGCAACCAAAAATCTTCGTCGTATATATGCTATTATCAGCATTTCACTGCTAGGCACAGCTATGTTCATTCCTCCCCGTCTTTCTTGGCAACAAATTACTGGTAATCCCATTTATCGATACTTATGGTCTTGGATTCACAATAAAAATGTTACTTTGGAAGTAGGTTATTTTATTGATCCACTCACTCCCATTATGCCAGTACCAATTACTACTATAGGAGTTATGGTTACGATTCACAGTGACAGTCATATGCCTCATGACCAAGGATATCTAAGGTTCTTCGCTTATCCCAGTCTCTCCAATGCCCCCATGCCAGGATTGGTTCTTAGTCCCAATCTAATACAAATTCATATCTTTCGGGAATTAGTAGGGATGTGCTCTTATTCATTAATAGGTTTTCGGTTCACTCGACCTAATGCAGCTAATGCTCGTCAAAAAGCTTCTATAACTAATCGTGTAGGAGATTCTGGATCATCATTGGGAATCTCAGGTTCCTATCGGATAACAGGCAGTTCCGAATTTGAAGATTTATCTGAATTATTCAATAAGTTGCTCGCCAATCATGAAGTTAGTTTATTTTTCGCTACCTTCTGTGCTCTCTCCCCATTCCCAGGTTCGGTAGCTAAATCCGCACAATCTCCACTTCATGTATGGTTGCCTGATGCTATGGAAGGACCCACTCCTATTTCAGCCCCTATTCATGCTGCTACTATGGTAGCAGCGGGAATCTTTCTCGTAGCTCGAATGTTCCCGCTCTTCAAAGCTTTACCCCTTATGATGAGCCTAATCTCTCGGATAGGTGGAATAACAGCCCTATTAGGAGCCACTATAGCTCTTGCTCAAAAAGATCTTAAAAGAGTCTTAGCTTATTCTACAATGTCCCAATTAGGTTACATTATGCTAGCCCCAGGTATAGGTTCTTATCGAGCTGCTCTGTTCCATCTTATTACGCATGCTTATTCTAAGGCTCTATCATTTCCTGGATCCGGATCGGTCATTCATTCTATGGAACCTATTGTTGGATATTGTCCCGATAAAAGCCAAAATATGGCTTTTATGGGTGGCTTGAGAAAATACATGCCAATTACAGGAACCACTTTTCTTCTAGGCACACTCTCTCCTTGCGGTATTCCACCTTTTGCTTGTTTTCGGTCCAAAGATGAGATTCTTGCCGATAGTCGGTTATACTTTCCCATTCTCGGGTGGATGGCTTGGTTTATAGCAGGACTAACTGGATTCTATATGTTCCGTATGTATTTCCCCACTCCCGAAGGAGATTTTCGTGCCAACCCATCCAACAAACATTCTATTTCTTCTTCTGTTTCTATATGGGAGGAAAATCAAATTAGAACATCTGGTAAGGGAATGGATTTTGAGTTGTCATTCGTACAAAATAAAAAGGGTTCGAAAGAATTAGAATTTTTTAATCCTCTAGAGAATATTGAAGAATCTGGTGAGGAAGATATGGAGAATCTTGTTTCGACTCATTATTCTCAGAAAGAATATCCTTTATATCCCAAGGAATCAAATAACATAATGTTATTCCCCTTACTCGTGCCAACAATACCCACTTTGTTCATTGGATTTATAGGAGTTCCCTTTTCTAAAGAAAAAATGGGTTTTGATTTATTATCCTATTGGCTGGATCCATTATTGAGTTATTCTCATAAAATGGATTCTGAAGAATTCTGGATAAATGCAACTACTTCGGTTGGTACAGCATTTTTGGGAATATTTATTGCTCTTATTCTTTACGGACCTCTCTTTCTCTCGCGGAACCTACAAGAAGAAACGGATCCTCAATCAGAAGGAATTTTAGGTTATTTTCCAAGTTCCTTATACAATTGGTCATATTTCCGAGGTTATATAGATGGATATTATAATACGGTATTTGTTTGAGGTACACGAACATTAGCCGAAATAATTTCTTTTCCTGATCAACGGATCCTCGATGGGATTGTCAATGGCGTCGGTATCTCAAGTTTTTTCGGAGGGGAAGTATTGAGATATGGAGAAGGAGGAAGAATATCTTATTATTCATTCGGATTAATACCAGGTATGTTGATATTATTAATAATATAATGATGAAATATGACTATGATTTTCATATTTTAAATTAGAATATATTTTTTATCCATTGGTCAAGGTTAAATAAAGATTTTTAAAAGATAAAAAGATAAGAAATCAAAATCAAGGATTGATTAAGTAGGTATAATTTCAAGAATTGGAGTAGCAATGGCGCACTGATATGGATTCCCCCGCTTTCTTAATCAATACCCATTACCTCATGAATTTACTTTTTTTTACTAATATATATATTAGAGTATTGGTCCGAAATCGGGATAGATATCTAAGGTCCGAACATATTATGTATTATAGTTTAATTATAATATTGAAGACTGTGTTATCACATATAAATATACCATTTGTTTTGTTATTTGTTAGTGAATAAAAAATATTGTGTTATTAATTCGTTGAAGAGATATTTTTATATCTTCAAATCCTAGTGATTCATCAAAATCTCCGGATTCGGACCATCCGGGGAATACTCCAAGCATGGGGATGATGCAGAATCATAAGATTATTATAGTATATTCATTATTATCTATATACATATCCGTATGAAAAATAGGACTTTAGTGCCTATCTTAAGATCGTCCAGTTTTATTTCCGAGATACCAATATAATTGTCCCTTTGGAAAGACGAATACAATACCTCCATTCATTCACTGCCCTCAATACTTCGTATGAATTACGATGATATATATACCAATAACAAGATATATGTCGTATATCTCGTTATTGATACGTAGAACAAAGCGAAAAGCATTCACTTCCGCGCACATATACGGACCACGCTAGTTATTGTTCCTTCCCTTCATACATAAATACAAATATTCAAGAATAATAAACTTGTTAATAAAATCTTTTATATGACATTCTTACTGATTAATAAGTTTCTTCTGTTTAGATTCTCCAAACATTCCACAAATTCATAAATTTTATTACGTTCTTAAATTATTTACCCCTTTTCACTAAGCTGGTCCAACCAAAATCTTCTAAACCATTATTACGTCGTAATGAACGAGTAACAAGTTCAAGAATATCTCTTGCATTGGTGAACCCATGAATTTGAGCAAAGGTAAATTCGACTGACCACTTGGTATTAATTTTTCTTGCTTCCAATGGATTAGCGTGAGCCATCCCAGTGATGGCTAAGTCAGGTTGTAACTCACGCATACGTTGTATCTGATTATAATTATCTGGTTTCTCTACGATTCGTGGCATGGGAACACACATGTTCCCACACGTATTCTGTAAAAATGCTAATTCAGCAGCTTGGTATCGTTTATCCATATATGGAATACCAATTTCATAAACAATCATTCCACACCTAATTAGAAATCGTGCTAGAGATACTTCTAGAAGATTGTCTCCCATAAAGAATACGGATTTTCCGCGTACCAAATTGAGATAATCTTCCAAGCTTTCCCACACTTGTTCCTCCCTTTCCCCTAAGCCCCGAGGTTCAATGTCAAACACAGAACAAATCTTTTCAATCCAAGCACGTGTTCCATCGGGACCGATAGGAAAAGGTGCTCCAATCAATCTGCATTTCCGACGTCGCATTAAAGTTGTTGCTGTACGACTCAAAAATGGATTAACACCACAAACGTAAACCCCATCGCCTAATAATGGAAGATTATTATATTTCTGAGCAGGTAACCAACCTGATACTTGAATAGATTGGCGTTTCAATTCTAAACCAAGTTGAAAAGCAACGCTCGAAGGTAGGGATCCAAAGAGAACTAAAGGAGGATCTTTCTTAGGATTCATAATAGGTTCGAAAGTCTCTTCCTTATTCCCGGGAAAGAAAAAGGAATCTTGTAAAGCTTGATTCTGTACAGTTTGGTTTCGTTCATCACCTAATAAATAGGAATCTCGTTCGGCACAACGATGTACCATAGCAGCTAGCACAGTATCTTCTCCCTGAGTGAAGGCATAGTCCAGTCCATTTGCTCTCGCTACTATAACTGGTATTCCGATTTCATTTTCCAGTTCTGGTGCCATGCCCTCCAAATCCATCTTTATTATTTCCGTGGTACAAGTACCAATCCATATAATAACACTAGGATTTCTATTTTTTATTATTTGAGAACAAAGTCTTTTTAACTCTTCATAATCATTTAATTGAGCTGAAATATCTCCTTCTTCCAATTCTGCCATGGCATAACGGGGTTCCGCGAAGATCATAACTCCGAGGGCATTTTGCAGGAAATAACCACATGTTTTTGTACCTACCACCAGAAAAAAACTATCTTCAATTTTTTGATATAACCAAGCTACACAGCTAATGGGACAAAAAGTATGATAGTTACCCGTTTCGCATTCAAAAGTGAGAGTTTCAGATGTTTTCACTGACATAGATATATTTCTTTGATTAATGAACAAAATAATTTAAGTCTTAAATTATTATCATAGAATCAAGCGAATTCTCTCGATCGTTTTTCTCTTCCCTATTCCCGATAGGATTTGAATAAAAATCGGAAAGTAAACTAAATAATTCTCGATCGGAAACTTCTTTCGGTACAATTCCTTCTGGTTTAGATAATATTTGGTCTGCTATATTTGAATAAAAATCACAAACATAGTTAAGAGAGGGCTGAGATTCAACCATTTCAAATAATGTTTTACCCCTCACTCTAGATACTCGGATATGTTCAATGAGAGGTAATACTTCTAATACGGGCATTGAACAAGCTTCTACATATTTATCAATAAGATCTCTTTCCGATGTACGATTTCCTACCAAGCCCGCCGGCCGAAGTGGGTGTGTACGCGCCTTTTCCCCAACAGAAGCAGCAATACGATTAGTTGCAAATAATGCGTCAAATCCATTATCTGTAATTATAATGCAAAAATCCGCATAATTTAATGGAGAAGCAAAACCTCCACAGACTACATCACCTAATACATCAAATGAAATAATATCATATTCATAAGAAGCGTTTAATTCCTTCAATAATTTAACAGTCTCTCCTACTGCATATCCTCCACACCCAGCTCCTGCGGGTGGTCCTCCCGCTTCCACGCAATCAACCCCCCCATAACCTTTATAAATTACGTCTTCGGGCCAAACATCTTCATAATGATAATCCTTGGATTGTGAAGTATCTATAATGGTAGGTATCAAAAATCCTGTAAGGGTAAAAGTACTATCATGTTTAGGATCACATCCAATTTGTGAAACTCGTTTACCACGTCTTGCTGAAGCAATTGGAATATTGCAACTTGTCGTTGATTTACCGATTCCACCTTTTCCATGAACTGCCACTTTCGTTTTGAAAATATCCTATTTTTTTTTTTTTTTTTTTTTTTTTTATTAATTGAATATTCTTCTTAAGCGACTATTCTTGTAGCTTTCTCATAATTCATAGTCAATATTATGATAATTAATTCTCGATATTGATTTCCCCACTTCCTTAATGCCTACTATCTCATGGAGAGACATAACCAACATTGTAGGGTGACCTAGCCTACACGGAGGTAAATGAAGCACCTTCTTTACTTTACAAAATCTTTTTGTTAATTATTTTTTTCTGGTTTCGATATGGAAATTTTTTAAAGTAAAGTTTCAATTTCCTTTTGAAAAATATTTCTATCCTTCAGAAGCATTTTCATTATATTATTCAATGACATTCTGTTAGATATAAATAAATTTGATAAATATTTGTGACTTTCAAAAAGAGTACTATGAATGAAAGTATATAATGAACTATTTACGTCAAGCCATTCTTCGTAATTATTTAATGATTCGAGACGAGTAAAAAACAAATTATTCTTTGACGAAGATTCAATCAACCAGGGTTCATACAAAACTTCGGATTTTTTTCCGTATACATATTCGAGTAGAACACCAAAATTCCGTTCGAATTTATTTTCCAATTTACTTTTGCTATTTATTTCTTCATCTTTATCTTCATTTTCATCTTTTAAATTTTCTTCATCTTCATCTTCATTTTCATCTTTTAAATTTTCTTCATCTTCTTCTTCCTCTTTATAATAAACAGAAAAGTCTCTGAAATCTCTTCTCACCTTAAAAACTTTAAATTTTTCTTCGTAAATAATATAAAGCTGTTTTATCGTTTCTTTATCCACAAAAAATTCTCGAAGTGAAAACAAAACAGGGGGATTTTTTTCAAATATTGATAAATCTGTGGGATCCCAGACGAATCGTTTCCTCATGAATAACAATGGTTCATAAGATAATTGATATTTCGTCGATGGAGGGATCTCAAATATTACAGATTGTTCTTTAAATAAAATCTCTTCCATTAGGGACTCTATTATCTCTAAGATTTTCAGTGATTCTTCATATGAGAACCTCTTATAACCATAACGAAAAGGATAATAAAAAATAGATTTGAAACAGAAAAGCTGTTTCGTTATATTCTTTCCATATCCATAAAGTGCTGCTATTTCAGATTCAAATTGAAAGAATTTATCCGGTATTCCTATCCAATATAAGTTATCGCAAAAAAAATCGAGACGCCGTTTACTGAAAGTAAAAGCTGTATCGGTCGCCATTCCGTATCTTCTCACCGCCCTCCTGTATGAAAAAGTATAAAATTTTTGCATTTGCATTATAACCATAGGAACTCTTGTTTCAGGATGAGAAGCAAATCTTACTTTATTATTGATTTCATTATTAATAGAATTATATTGATGTGTTTCCAACCATGGAAATTCTACTAAAAGATTCTCCAAAAAAGAACAGGCTATATCGAAAGAATTTTCATATTCATCCTCGAAAAATATCGAATTTTCTTCTTTATCTTCCGATATAAACCAAGAATCTCGAGTTGCTAATCCAGCTAAGCACCCCAGAATATAGGATAGTATAGTAAATTCTTTTATAGTGTTTTCAGTAATAGAAGATTCTAAATATTTAAACAAATCATCAAAATTGCCTTTCAAAAAAATGTCAGTAGATTTACCTTCACATAGAGGGCTCGTTTTAATACTTCTTATAACTATGTTCTCAATAGCCTTTCCTACTCTATAAAGATGTTTTTCGTAATTTCGACTAATATCTATATACTTTTCGCAATCGAAAAACCTATCAACAAAAGCTTTGTAAAAAACGTCATTGGGAATGATTTGTCCATAGAAAAAAGCTCTGATTTTATTATTGCAGAAAACCCATTCATCGCGGGAAATACCGAATAATAAAAATTCATTAGCAATTGATTCTAAATCTCGTAATGCATAATAAGAGAAGGTTCCATATCCAAACTCATTGAGAAAAGACCAATCAATATTCTCTAGATGAGAAGAACATTTGCTACGTAGGGGAATAGGAAATCCCTTCTGCCGTTCTGAGATACTAAGCATTCGAACATTTATTAATCTATCTAATCGATTTGGACATATTAGAGATGGATCCATTCTTTCGGGAAGATGGGTTGAACCAATAACAATCATATTACTATAAGTATTATTGGCAATCTCGGTGAAAGATATTAATAATAAATGTAATTGAAGTGATAATAATTCAACACTAGGTTTACTAGGTTCTAGTTGAGTTTTAACTATGATATCATTCACTTCATGAATATTTTTGACCCATATTATGGAGGGGGGCATTTTTTTCACTGCTTCCAAGATAGAAATTAATCGGCACAGAATTCTCATAAAAAGTGTTATCTCGTTCTCTATAATGTAATGATCACATCTATATGAATAATCCTCTTTATACAAATATCTCATAGATATTTGTATTAAAGAAACACAAGAGTCTACTGCTAGATCCTCTATTAAATATGATGATCTTTCTATTTCCGTTTCCGTGGTACTTATTAGTAAAATACCTTTGGAAAGGGATAATCCTAATTCGAATGGAGCAGAAATCATTCTAGATTTAAGATTCAATGAAGTCATTCTTTGCTGAAACGCGAGGAAAACCCGAGATTCCGCCGAATCAAATTGATTAAGCGGGTAATTCATTAGACCCTTCTTATAGCTTTCAGCCAAATATACTAAGTAATAAAACCCTTCTTTATTAGTAATCCGATAACCAAAATAATTATTCAATGAATTACGATAAGTAGTATTTGATCCATACCGAAAAACACTTTTTTCTGTTATTAGGGACCGAATCAATGATTCTTTCTCTATCAAAAAAGTGTCCGGGCTTTCGTTATTATTTAACCATACTTTAATTTTTTCATTTGTGGATAAATATTTATTAATCTCCTTCCAAAAATAATCGATATTTATCAGAAAACAGTGGAAACTCCTTATCCTTATAAAATTATATATATATATATATATATTTGTTTCTTCTACTAAACAAATAATGGAATATCCGATGAGGGAATATCAAATGATGGAATAATATCAAATAATAGAATATCCAATAAAAGAATGTCGAATAATATAATACCCAAGGATGAAGGTATTTCGAATGATGATATATCGTATCCAAACGGGGATACATAAACGTATCCAAACGATATTTTTGTAAAGAATTTGTTAAGTATTCAAATATTCCGAAGCGTCTCCATAGGTCAATATGGTCCGAGTTTTCAGAGAGTAAGAGAACAAGGATAAACAAACCTATTATTAAATATTCATCATTCCAATAATTTATTAATGACCTTCTGAATTTAAAATTAAATAATGGCTTGTTTGGTTGATCACCAATTCCTATTTCAATTCTTATTTTTCCTACATCCTCAGTGTGCAAAATATGATGATTACTGTTTAATAATATCCTTGAAAATGCTTCTGAGAAGAATATATTATAAAAGTACTCCCACCATTCACGAGTAAAAAACCACGGCATATATGGTTCAATCAATTTATATCTTTTATAAACATCATCTTTTTGAGATATCACATACATTTTTGTTTCTCTAACTAGTTCTTTTAGATGTGGTGAAAAAAATGATATAGAAATAATTTCATTTTCTCCGAAGGAATTGAAGAAATTAAAATTGGTTCTTTCCCTATCCATAACCTCGTTTTCAATCCCGTTTCTCGAATCTTCCATTAAACTATCTCTTCCAAACAATCCTTTGATCCGATAAAGCGTCCCTCCGAAAATTTCAGAGAGCACATTTTTTTCGTAAGATTTACTTTGAATAAGACTCATTTTCGGGTTTAAAGTCCTTTTACCCAAGAAAATATCAAACTCCTTTGTAGCGATAATTTGCTGGTAATAGTAAGTAATCTCGAAATTTACTATTTGTTTTTCCGTTAAAGGTGCTATAATAGGAAAGTTTCTAATAAAGTCAATATTTATTTTTCCACGAATAAATGAATTAGTTTCAGTTAATGAATTTAATTTATATAAGTTATAAACAAATGCAAATATTTGATCACAATTTATTTTTGGATACTCGGGGGAATAAATCTCAGATATCTGTGACCGAATAATTGAAAAAATTTCCTTTTCCGAGAGAAAAGATATTATTTCAACGATAGACGAAGGAGATATATATATAGGCAAAATATTTAATAATTGTTCATATGTAAGATCATAGTTTCGAATAGGATTTTTGTTCGTATTGCGGAGGAAAAAGAAAGACCATCTTTTATTGGGATCCAACTGGAGATGATTCAAATAATCCGAAAACTCTAATGTATTTGCCCCACGAAAATAAGTTCTCAGGGAACTCTCATTAAATAGTTTTGCGGGATTCAAATTGTCTTGATTCTTAAATATGGAAAAAGTAGTGTTATCAAGTGGTTCTATGCAATCAATATCATTGTTGAGTTCGTTGTGGAATACATCGATGATAATTTGATCTACTGATATCCCATTCGAAGACGAGGGTGCTATTGATTTTTCATCGATCAAAAATTCAAATTCTAATTCACAATTATCTAAAACATTTTTTTTTGAATAAATACTTCTAGTATCAATGAAATTTGACAAAGAACTCAATTTATAAAAAAAATCTTTGAACTTATAAATCAGAAACTCAAACACCTTTATAAAGTTTTCACGAATTAAAAAAAACTTAAAGTAATTATTATTAAATTTCACATATCGACCACTCGAATTTTCATTAATGAAAGATCTCATTTCATTGTATACTATTCCAAAAAAGTTATTTTTAGAAGAAACAAAATTCTTTAGGAATTCTGTCAAATTCCCAGTTTTATCGGACCATTCACATACATCCGCATTCCAATTAACATATTTATTGCCTTTATAAACTTTAAAATAATTAAAACATTTTTTTCCAGTTCCTTTCCAATTAAATAAATGTCGGTTAATTGTATTCCTTGCGACATTACCCCAACCTTCATTTTCTATCCAAAGCACATAAATTTGATTCTTTAAAAGAAAGTATGATTTTTTTATTAAATATGATCTATTTAATAATTCTTTAAAATGTATATAAATTTCATTTTTAATTAATTTATTAGTTTTGCGATCTGCTATATTAGATCTTTCTAAACTTTCCCTAAAAGGAATTTTTATCAATTTTTCCCGAATGATCCAAGGTAGATGTTCATTATTCTCAACAGTAATACCTTTATTTGGTGAAATACATGAGAAAAAAAAAGAATTTGTATCGTTTAACTTATTCTTGTCGTTGGATGATAATGATAATAATATATATATTTCATTATAAAATTCTTCCATTATATGATTTAAATGAAGAATAAGCTCCTTATTACTATGATCACGAAACTCATTAGATTTGGGTTCGGTAATTAATAAAGCGAAACGATCTATTATTGTTACCAATGATTCGGATCGGAAAAAATTGTAGAATATATTTATATTTTGTTCATTGTCTTCGCGCGAGGACCGGAATGGATAAAGAATATTCCAACATGTACTACGATTCACAGAAATAATCAAATCCAATATGTTTATATCACATTTATTCCTTCGATTAATTTTAGATCCAGCATCCAGAAGAACGAGATGATTCAAACAAATATTTTAGGATTTTCTTATATTCCACGCATCAACTATTCTATTATTGTCATCTGATCGCATAGAATATCCAAAAAATTCAGATGATTTGATATTTTTGATAGACCTTTTAGTGCTATAAAAATCTATATATAGTTTTTCTATCAGTAGTATGTCCAAAAAAGCATAACGAATCGATTTTGGAAAATTATCAATTAAGATTTCTCTTTCCCCCGGAAATAAATTATTTATTACATATTCTATGTCTTTCGCAAAAGATTCTTGAGAGATTGACAAATAAAACTTTGAAAACGAATTTGATTCTATTTTATCTTGCTCCGTCCCGATAAGAACAGAAGGAAAATACCGCCGAATAGCCAAATTTTTTATTAGTTGCTCATTGATACGTTCGTGGTTAATATATTCTCCCTGAAAAAGCCATTCATAAAGATTTTTTTCACAATCCAAATACTTATTCTCAGTCGAATTTAAAGTGAAATATATCTGAAAATCATCATATATTTTTTTTATCCCTTTCCCCGAACCGAAAATATTAAAGTCTTTCTCTTTATTAATAGCTGCTTTATCCTCTTCGGAGATTATTCTATTATCTCTCTTATTATCTTTCTTACAAGCATATTTTTTTTTTAAAGTATTCGATTCGCCTTGCATTCCCCGTTCACATTTACTGTGGTTCATACGAGTAACAGAAACTCTTTTTGACAAATGTAAATAGTTTGTTTCTACCACACTTTTCTTACTCGAACGATATGGAAAGATTAGTGATACGAAAAGTAACACTAAATTGAATATATGGATTCGATGTGAAGAATTGGAACAAATGATAAATAGAAAGTCGAAGAGCTTGTGTTCTCGATTGGAAAAGATTTCAGTTAACAATCCCAAATTCCATTTTGTCCATAAATTCAATAAATATCTATTCAATAAATATTGATGATCTTTATCCCAACAAGCTTTCTCCCAATGAGGGTTCTGTTGAGGTTTCTGCATCCTCTCCAATAAGAAATAGAATCCTTTCGGTATCAATTGTTTTTGCTTATATTTAGGTTTCTTTCCGTTCATACTTCGGTCTCTATTTTCCTCCAAAAAATGAAATGAAATGCCTATGCCTATGATGCGTAATCCTTTATATAATACATAATAATGATGACATGACACAAAGAAAAATTTACATCAAATCAAAATCAATTGAGACAGATTATTAATTATTAATAAGAATATTAATGGAATAGAAAGAATCTTTATTAGTTTTTATTTCGAAACAGAATCATTCACTCCATCATCTTTTTTTTTTCACATACCTTTTAGTCAGTCAGAAAGGGTAGGCAAACGACGGGGGGGCGAAAGGGATTGCTATCGTTACCCCTTCTCCGTATAATAGAGGTTAGGGTGTACGCGAAGTTCCGGAGAAAGCTCCGTCCAACGGTTCATGCACTGGTCATAGGTCGGTCCGAAGAAAAAGAGTCTTCGAGTGTACATAGGATTGAATTCTCCGCATTTTTCCTGGGTAGCTCAGCGGTAGAGCGGTCGGCTGTTAACCGATTGGTCGTAGGTTCAAATCCTACCCAAGGAGATCCATATTTTTATAATCTAAGGGCTTACTTTGACACTTCGTCAGGAATGAGTGAAACGTTGCTCGTCATTGCTTATATCAATGCGAAATAGCCGGGGACGAGGATAAAGATGTACTACCCACCCACTACTTCCCGGTAGTCCTGGAATAGAATGGAAGCAACGCACTCTCCGGAGTGCCGAGAAGCTAGGATAAGCAAATCCATCATTCTTTGTTCTGATGGCATTTCCAGAATATAATTGGGGCTTCTATTCGCTCGACCTGTTACTAGCTGGTCCGGTAAAACTGCCGTGCCGATCCTTCTCTCGAAAATCATTGATGGGTCGGTCTCTGTATGCATGCCGTCAGTATCCTGACGTAGATCCGGGACAATAATATCTTGTTCTATAGCTCCAATTAGCTACTCTCGACTAGCCGATTGATAACTTAGGTAATGCACGAGCAGTCTTTTAAAGATGCATTCATAAACGAGGGGCTACTGCCACAAATTTACCCACTTCCGCGAGCAAGCATATTAGTGGTGATGAGGAGCGTATTATTGCTGAGACTCCGCTCAACAGGCCTGGCGGTAAGGAAGAGTTGCGGGAGGTCAAAAAGAAATATGCGGGTTACTATACGAAACAGTTACCATTCTGTTTGGCGGAACACCTGCACCTTACACCTTCGTGAAGAACCAAGTTCCATAGCTCTGCGTCCGCTGCCTGCTTCCCTACCTACCGGGTAGAGAACCGTTATGGGCGAGGAGGGATTCGAACCCCCGACACCGTGGTTCGTAGCCACGTGCTCTAATCCTCTGAGCTACAGGCCCTTTCCTTTCCCCAGCCATTCCGGGTTAGGCGGAAGCCCGCTCCTACTCCCAGGCAAGAGTCTCCCTTGCAGGTATTGCGTTTCGAAGTGTGGAGTAGGATAGAAAGGAGTCGGAATTCGTTTGTATGAGGTTCCGAAGAAGATGACCTTCGAATG